GCCACTGTAGCTTAACCAAAGCATAACACTGAAGATGTTAAGATAGGCCCTAAAAAGCCTCATGGGCACAAAAGCTTGGTCCTGGCTTTTCTGTCAGCTTTGATTTAATTTATACATGCAAGTATCTGCAGCCCCGTGAGAATGCCCTACTTATTCCCCTCGCGGGATAAAGGAGCAGGCATTAGGCACAACCATAAGTTAGCCCACAACGCCTTGCTTAGCCACACCCCCAAGGGAACTCAGCAGTAGTAAACATTAAGCCATGAGTGAAAACTTGACTTAGTTAAAATCAACAGGGCCGGTAAAACTCGTGCCAGCCACCGCGGTTATACGAGAAGCCCAAGTTGACAAACCAGCGGCATAAAAAGTGGTTAGTATTTTATTTAACTAAAGCCAAACATCTTCAAAGCTGTCATATGCTATCGAAGAAAGGAAGTTCCCCCACGAAAGTGGCTTTAAACAATACAACCCCACGAAAGCTAGGAAACAAACTGGGATTAGATACCCCACTATGCCTAGCCCTAAACATAGATTACATCTTATACCTTTATTTGCCAGGGAACTACGAGCCACAGCTTAAAACCCAAAGGACTTGGCGGTGCTTTAGACCCCCCTAGAGGAGCCTGTTCTAGAACCGATAACCCCCGTTGAACCTCACCCTCTCTTGTATCTTCCGCCTATATACCACCGTCGTCAGCTTACCCTGTGAAGGGCTCAAAGTAAGCATAATTGGTAGTACCCAAAACGTCAGGTCGAGGTGTAGCCAACGAGAGGGAAAGAAATGGGCTACATTCACTGCCTCAGTGAACACGGACGATGAGTTGAAACAAACATCTTAAGGAGGATTTAGCAGTAAGGAGGGAATTAGAGTGTCCCCCTGAAACTGGCCCTGAAGCGCGCACACACCGCCCGTCACTCTCCCCTAATCAAAACATGAAATAAATAAATAGCCAAAAAAACAAAGGGGAGGCAAGTCGTAACATGGTAAGTGTACCGGAAGGTGCACTTGGAAAAACAGAGTGTAGCTTAAGTAGGAAAGCATCTCCCTTACACTGAGAAGACTCCTGTGCAAACCAGGACACACTGAACCCAACCCCTCCTAACAGCTAGCCCCACCCCCAACTTCAACAAACAAACATTACTACCCCCAAACACCCTACAACAACAAAACAAACCATTTTACCCCCTTAGTATAGGTGATAGAAAAGGACTCAGGCGCAACAGAAAAAGTACCGCAAGGGAAAGCTGAAAGAGAAATGAAACAACCCAGTAAAGAGAAAGAAAGCAGAGAATCCCCCTCGTACCTTTTGCATCATGAATTAGCTAGAAACATTCAAGCAAAGTGCACTTCAGTTTGAACCCCCGAAATTGGGCGAGCTACTCCAAGACTGCCTATTAGGGCTAACCCGTCTCTGTGGCAAAAGAGTGGGATGAGCTTAGAGTAGAGGTGACAAACCTAACGAGCCCAGTTATAGCTGGTTACCTACAAAATGAATAGAAGTTCAGCCTTTTAGCTTTTTTACTCAACTATAGTTAACACCCCCACTGAGACCAAGAAACCCAAAGAGTTATTCAAGGGGGGTACACCCCCCTTGAAAAAAGACACAACTTTATTAAGCAGGCTAAAGATCAAAACCCTAAAGGCAACATACCTTGGTAGGCCTAAAAGCAGCCACCCTCACAGAAAGCGTTAAAGCTCAAGTACCCTGCCCCTCCCCCAATCCTGATAACAACATCTTAAGCCCCTCCCTTAAATAGTAGGCCTACTTATGCAAACATAAGAGAGATACTGCTAACATGAGTAATAAGAGGACCAAGACCCTCTCCAAGGCACCTGTTTACATCAGAACGAACCCACACTGAAAATTAACACCCCCAACCCCAGAGGGTATTGAGAAAACCAACCTAACCCTGAAAACCTCTCAAACTCCCAGTGTTAACCCCACACAGGTGTGCCCAAGGAAAGACCAAAAGAAAAAGAAGGAACTCGGCAAACACTGGCCTCGCCTGTTTACCAAAAACATCGCCTCTTGCATTAAAGCATATAAGAGGTCCCGCCTGCCCTGTGACTTGTTAGTTTAACGGCCGCGGTATTTTGACCGTGCAAAGGTAGCGTAATCACTTGTCTTTTAAATGGAGACCAGTATGAATGGCACAACGAGGGCCAAGCTGTCTCCTTTTTCTAGTCAATGAAATTGATCTCCCCGTGCAGAAGCGGGGATATCTACATAAGACGAGAAGACCCTATGGAGCTTTAGACACAAGACAGTTCATGTTAAAAAACCAAATCAATGGGAACAACAAAATGGCTTCTGTCCTAATGTCTTTGGTTGGGGCGACCATGGGGCAACAAAAACCCCCCATGTGGAATAGGGCCTACCCCCTTAAAGCCAGAGTCACAGCTCTTGCAAACAGAATATCTGACCAACAAGATCCGGCAAAGCCGATCAACGGACCAAGTTACCCTAGGGATAACAGCGCAATCCCCTTTTAGAGCCCATATCGACAAGGGGGTTTACGACCTCGATGTTGGATCAGGACATCCTAATGGTGCAGCTGCTATTAAAGGGTTCGTTTGTTCAACGATTAAAGTCCTACGTGATCTGAGTTCAGACCGGAGAAATCCAGGTCAGTTTCTATCTATGATATACTCTTTTCTAGTACGAAAGGACCGAAAAGAGAAGGCCCATACTTTAAGTAAGCCTTGCCCTCACCTAATGAAATCAGCTAAATTAGGCAAGAGGGTATACCCCAGCCCCTAAGAAAAAGGCAAGTTAAGGTGGCAGAGCCCGGAAAATGCAAAAGACCTAAGCCCTTTAAACAGAGGTTCAAATCCTCTCCTTAACTATGATCACCACAATTTTAACACACATTATTAACCCTCTTGCATATATCGTTCCTGTCCTCCTTGCTGTTGCATTTTTAACCCTCTTAGAACGAAAAGTACTGGGCTATATACAACTACGAAAAGGCCCAAATGTTGTAGGCCCTTATGGACTTTTACAACCAATTGCAGATGGTGTTAAACTCTTTATCAAAGAGCCAGTACGCCCTTCCACATCATCTCCTTTTCTATTTCTCCTTGCCCCAATACTAGCCCTCACACTTGCCCTAACCCTATGAGCCCCCCTCCCCCTCCCACACCCTGTGACCGACTTAAACTTAAGCATTCTATTCATCCTTGCCCTTTCCAGCCTTGCTGTCTACTCTATTCTAGGTGCTGGCTGAGCATCCAACTCCAAATATGCCCTAATTGGTGCACTACGAGCAGTTGCACAGACAATTTCATATGAAGTAAGCCTTGGGCTGATCCTATTAAGCACAATCATCTTTACAGGAGGCTTTGCCCTCCAGACATTCAACACAACACAAGAAAGCATCTGACTGGTCTTCCCAGCATGGCCTCTAGCTGCAATATGGTACATCTCCACCCTAGCAGAGACAAACCGAGCCCCTTTTGACCTCACAGAAGGAGAGTCCGAGCTTGTCTCAGGCTTTAATGTAGAATATGCAGGAGGGCCGTTTGCCCTATTTTTCCTTGCAGAATATGCTAACATCCTTTTAATAAATACACTATCTGCCACCCTCTTCCTTGGAGCCTCCCACCTCCCATATTACTCAGAACTCACTACAATTAACCTAATAACCAAAGCAGCCTTTTTATCTATTGTTTTTTTATGAGTCCGAGCCTCCTACCCCCGCTTTCGCTATGACCAACTAATACACCTAATTTGAAAAAACTTCCTTCCTCTTACCCTAGCCCTTGTAATCTGACACCTCTCCCTCCCTTTAGCACTTGCAGGCCTACCCCCACAACTCTAACATAGGAGCCGTGCCTGAAACAAAGGGCCACTTTGATAGAGTGAAACATGGGGGTTAAAGTCCCCCCGTCTCCTTAGGAAGAAGGGATTTGAACCCAATCTGAAGAGATCAAAACTCTTAGTGCTTCCACTACACCACTTCCTAGTAAAGTCAGCTAAATAAGCTTTTGGGCCCATACCCCAAACATGTTGGTTAGACTCCTTCCTTTACTAATGAACCCCTACATCACTGCCCTCCTTTTCTTTGGGCTAATCCTAGGTACTAGCATCACTGCCTCTAGCTCCCACTGACTCCTGGCATGAATAGGCCTAGAAATCAATACTTTAGCCATCATCCCCCTAATAGCCCAAAACCACCACCCCCGAGCAATTGAAGCTACCACAAAATACTTCCTAACCCAAGCAACAGCTGCTGCCACCCTCCTATTTGCTAGTGTAACAAATGCATGACTCACAGGTCAATGAGACATTACACTAATAACCCACCCCCTCCCCACAGCCATTATTATCCTTGCCTTAGCCTTAAAACTTGGCYTTGCCCCCCTCCACACATGACTCCCAGAAGTTCTTCAAGGACTGAATCTAACCACAGGCCTCATCCTCTCCACCTGACAAAAACTAGCCCCCTTTATTCTCCTCCTCCAAATTCCATGCCCAAGCCAAGAACTCCTAATTATTCTTGGTCTAACCTCCACCTTAGTGGGAGGCTGAGGAGGCCTAAACCAAACACAACTACGAAAAATCCTAGCCTACTCTTCCATTGCCCACCTAGGCTGAATACTACTAATTATTCAATTTGCCCCCTCCCTCACCCTACTTGCCCTTATAACCTACTTAGTCATAACAACTGCAACATTCCTAACCTTCAAAAACAACAAAGCAACAAATATTAATACCCTAGCAACATCATGAGCCAAAACCCCCCTCCTCACAGCTACCACCCCCCTCCTTTTGCTCTCCCTAGGAGGCCTCCCTCCTATAACAGGTTTCCTCCCAAAATGACTTATTTTACAAGAACTTACAAAACAACAACTCCCCATAACAGCTGTCCTAGCAGCCCTCACTGCTCTACTAAGCCTTTACTTCTACCTCCGCCTATGTTATGCAATGACCTTAACAATGCCCCCAAACAACCTAGCAAGCACAAGTCTATGACGACTCCCCACCCTTAACTCCTCCCTTCTACTAGCAACTTCTACCCTTACAGCAATCCTCCTCCTCCCCCTCTCCCCTGCAATCACAGCCCTCTTACACCTTTAAAGAGGCTTAGGATAACACTAGACCAAAGGCCTTCAAAGCCTTAAGTGGGAGTGAAAATCTCCCAGCCCCTGAATAAGACTTGCAGGACATTAACCCACAACTTCTGCATGCAAAACAGACACTTTAATTAAGCTAAAGCCTTTCTAGACGGGAAGGCCTCGATCCTACAAACTTTTAGTTAACAGCTAAACGCCCAAACCAGTGAGCATCCGTCTACCTTTCCCCCGCCTACCGAGAACAAAGGCGGGGGAAAGCCCCGGCAGACGTCAATCTGCATCTCAAGATTTGCAATCTTACATGTTACACCCCAGGGCTTGGTAAAAAGAGGACTCAAACCTCTGTACATGGGGCTACAACCCACCACTTTGACACTCAGCCATTTTACCTGTGGCAATCACACGCTGATTCTTTTCGACTAATCACAAAGACATTGGCACCCTTTATCTTGTATTTGGTGCTTGAGCCGGAATAGTAGGAACAGCTTTAAGCCTTCTAATTCGTGCTGAACTAAGTCAACCAGGAGCCCTTCTGGGGGATGATCAAATCTACAATGTAATTGTTACTGCTCATGCCTTTGTAATAATTTTCTTTATGGTTATGCCTGTTATAATTGGAGGCTTTGGGAACTGACTTGTCCCACTAATAATTGGCGCCCCAGACATGGCCTTCCCTCGAATAAACAACATAAGCTTTTGATTACTTCCTCCCTCTTTCCTACTCCTTTTATCATCTTCAGGGGTAGAAGCTGGGGCTGGAACTGGCTGAACAGTCTACCCCCCACTTGCAGGAAATTTAGCCCATGCTGGTGCCTCTGTTGATTTAACCATCTTCTCCCTACACTTAGCTGGAGTTTCTTCCATCCTAGGTGCCATCAACTTTATTACAACAATTTTAAATATGAAACCTCCTGCCATCTCACAATACCAAACCCCTCTTTTTGTTTGGTCAGTCCTCATTACAGCTGTATTACTCCTCCTTTCTCTCCCAGTTTTAGCTGCTGGCATTACAATACTCTTAACAGACCGAAACTTAAATACAACTTTCTTTGACCCTGCTGGAGGAGGAGACCCCATTCTTTACCAACACCTATTCTGATTCTTTGGCCACCCAGAAGTATATATTTTAATCCTTCCAGGCTTTGGAATAATTTCCCACGTTGTCGCATACTATGCAGGCAAAAAAGAACCATTTGGCTACATAGGAATGGTATGAGCAATAATGGCCATTGGTCTGCTAGGTTTTATTGTTTGAGCCCATCACATGTTCACAGTTGGAATGGATGTTGACACACGAGCATACTTTACTTCTGCTACAATAATTATTGCCATTCCAACAGGAGTAAAAGTATTTAGCTGACTAGCCACCCTGCATGGAGGTGCTATCAAGTGAGAGACCCCTCTTCTATGGGCCTTAGGCTTTATTTTCCTATTTACAGTAGGAGGTTTAACAGGCATTGTCCTAGCCAACTCCTCTCTTGATATTATAATGCATGACACCTATTATGTAGTTGCCCACTTCCATTATGTCCTGTCAATAGGGGCTGTATTTGCCATCATAGCCGGCTTTGTTCATTGATTCCCCCTCCTCTCAGGATACACCCTGCATAACACATGATCCAAAATCCACTTTGGGGTAATATTTATTGGAGTAAATTTAACCTTCTTCCCCCAACATTTCTTAGGCCTTGCAGGTATGCCCCGACGATACTCCGACTACCCAGATGCCTACACTCTCTGAAATACAGTCTCATCCTTAGGGTCACTAATCTCCCTAATTGCTGTTATTCTCTTCCTGTTCATTATCTGAGAGGCTTTTGCTGCAAAACGAGTTGTCTCATCTGTAGAGCTCACAGCAACAAATGTTGAATGACTGCATGGCTGCCCACCCCCCTACCACACATTTGAAGAGCCTGCATTTGTTCAAGTTCAATCAAACCATTAACGAGAAAGGGAGGACTTGAACCCCCATAAACTGGTTTCAAGCCAGCCACATAACCCTTCTGTCACTTTCTTAATAAGATACTAGTATAGAAGTTAGTACATTGCTTTGTCAGGGCAAAATTGTGGGTTAGACCCCCACGTATCTTACTTTATGGCACATCCCTCACAACTAGGATTTCAAGATGCAGCATCACCTGTTATAGAAGAACTTCTTCACTTCCATGACCACGCCCTTATAATTGTATTCCTTATTAGCACCCTTGTTCTCTACATTATTGTGGCAATAGTTTCAACTAAGCTCACAAACATATACATCTTAGACTCCCAAGAAATTGAAGTTATCTGAACTATTCTTCCAGCTATTATTCTTATTCTTATTGCCCTCCCTTCACTACGAATCCTGTACCTTATAGATGAAGTAACCAACCCTCACCTCACAGTTAAAGCAATTGGGCACCAATGATACTGAAGCTATGAATATACTGACTACCAAGAAATTGCATTTGACTCATATATAGTTCCCACCCAAGACTTGACCCCTGGGCAATTCCGGCTCCTAGAAGTTGACCACCGAATAGTAGTGCCAACTGAAGCCCCTGTACGGGTGCTTGTCACAGCTGAAGATGTGCTCCACTCATGAGCAGTCCCTGCCCTGGGTGTAAAAATAGATGCCGTCCCAGGCCGACTTAATCAAACAGCCTTCATTACCTCCCGCCCTGGGGTTTTCTATGGGCAGTGCTCAGAAATCTGTGGTGCAAACCATAGCTTTATGCCAATTGTAGTAGAAGCAGTCCCCCTAAACTTTTTCCAAAACTGATCAACTTTAATACTCGAAGATGCCTCACTAAGAAGCTAAACAGGGCCCACAGCGTCAGCCTTTTAAGCTGAAGATTGGTGCCTCCCAACCACCCTTAGTGATATGCCCCAGCTAGACCCTGCCCCATGATTTGCACTTTTAGTCTTTTCTTGACTTATTTTTACCACAATTGCCATCCCAAAAACACTTAATTATGTTTTCCCAAATGATCCTGCCCCACAAACTACACAAACTGATAAAACCAACCACTGAACCTGATCATGATAGCAACAAGCCTTTTCGACCAGTTTATTAGTCCTGTCCTCCTGGGCATCCCTTTGATTGCACTTGCTTTTGTACTACCCTGACTTCTTTTCCCCGCTCCTGCCCACCGATGAATCACCAACCGACTACTAACCCTGCAAACCTCCTTTGTTGGTAACTTTACAGCACAGCTCCTAAAGCCCCTCAACATAGGAGGCCACAAATGAGCTCTTATTTTTGCTGCCCTAATATTATTCTTAATGTCCCTGAATATACTAGGCCTTCTCCCTTATACTTTTACCCCAACAGCTCAACTATCTGTCAACCTGGGCCTAGCTGTCCCCCTTTGACTTGCCACTGTCTTAATTGGCATGCGAAACCAACCAACAAAATCCCTTGCCCACTTCCTTCCTGAAGGCACACCCATCCCCCTTATCCCAGTTCTTATTATTATCGAAACTATTAGCCTATTTATTCGCCCTGTTGCCCTAGGTGTCCGACTCACAGCTAACCTAACAGCTGGCCATCTATTAATACACCTAATCTCTACAGCTGCCTATTCCCTCCTTTGTGTAATACCAACTGTAGCAATCCTAACAACAATTGTACTATTCATGCTTACAATCTTAGAAATTGCTGTTGCTATAATTCAGGCTTATGTATTTGTCCTCCTCTTAAGCCTTTACCTTCAAGAAAACGTTTATGGCCCACCAAGCACATGCATATCACATAGTAGACCCCAGCCCATGACCCCTAACAGGAGCAGTTGCTGCACTATTAATAACTTCTGGCCTAGCTGTCTGATTCCACTACAACAAAGTATCCCTTATAACACTTGGACTAGTCATTCTCCTTTTGACAATATATCAATGATGACGAGACATTGTACGAGAAGGCACATACCAAGGACACCACACACCCCCTGTCCAAAAAGGTCTTCGATATGGTATAATCCTCTTTATTACATCAGAAGTATTCTTTTTCCTTGGTTTTTTTTGAGCTTTCTTCCACTCAAGCCTGGCCCCCACCCCTGAAATTGGAGGTTGCTGGCCCCCAACCGGCATCACCCCTTTAGACCCCTTTGGCGTACCCCTCCTAAACACAGCTGTCCTCCTAGCATCAGGTGTTACAGTCACATGAGCTCACCATAGCATCATAGAAGGTGAACGAAAACAGGCTATTCAATCTTTAGCTCTAACAATTTTATTAGGATGCTACTTCACCCTTCTTCAAGCCATAGAGTACTATGAAGCCCCCTTCACAATTGCCGATGGTGTTTATGGCTCAACCTTTTTTGTAGCCACAGGCTTCCATGGATTACATGTTATCATTGGCACTTCCTTCCTAGCAATCTGCCTTCTCCGACAACTTAACTACCACTTCACAATGGAACACCACTTTGGCTTCGAAGCAGCAGCCTGATATTGACACTTTGTTGACGTAGTTTGACTATTCCTTTACATCTCTATCTACTGATGAGGCTCATATCTTTCTAGTACTAATGTCTAGTATAAGTGACTTCCAATCACCTGGTCTTGGTTAAAATCCAAGGAAAGATAATGAACCTAATTTCTACTGTAATTTTTATTGCTATTCTCCTTTCAGGAATCCTGGCAATTGTCTCCTTCTGACTACCCCTCATTACACCCGACCAGGAAAAGCTATCACCCTATGAATGCGGATTTGACCCCCTTGGATCTGCCCGCCTCCCCTTTTCAATACGGTTTTTCTTAGTAGCTATTCTATTTTTATTATTTGACCTTGAAATTGCACTACTCCTCCCCCTGCCCTGAGGAGACCAACTTATTAACCCACTAGCTACCTTTTTCTGAGCTGCACTTGTACTAGTACTACTTACTCTAGGCTTAATTTATGAATGACTCCAAGGAGGCCTTGAATGAGCTGAATAGGTAATTATTTTAATTAAAATATTTGATTTCGGCTCAAAAGCTCGTGGTTAGAGTCCACAATTACCTAATGACCCCTACACACTTTACTTTCTCAACAGCCTTCATTCTGGGCTTAGCAGGCCTTGCATTTCACCGAACCCACCTTCTTTCTGCCCTCCTCTGCCTAGAAGGTATGATGCTTTCMCTTTTCCTTGCCTTATCYCTCTGAACACTTGAACTCAACTCAACAAACTTCTCAGCCTCCCCCATACTTCTCCTCGCATTTTCTGCTTGTGAAGCCAGTGCAGGCCTCGCCCTCCTAGTTGCCACAGCCCGAACGCATGGTACAGACCACCTTCAAAGCCTCAACTTACTGCAATGCTAAAAATTCTCCTTCCAACAATTATGCTTGTCCCAACAACATGACTCACCCCTTCAAAACTAGTGTGACCAACAGCCCTTGCCCACAGCCTAATTATTGCCATCATAAGCCTCACATGATTATGTTCTCCCCACACAACTGGCTGAACTTCCTTAAACCACTTTATAGCCCTAGACCCCTTATCAACCCCCCTCCTTGTACTAACTTGCTGACTCCTCCCCCTAATAATTTTAGCAAGCCAAAATCATATAGCTTCTGAACCCACCAACCGCCAACGAATATACATCACCCTACTCACCTCTCTCCAAATTTTTCTTATTATAGCTTTCTCAGCAACTGAAGTTCTCCTCTTCTATGTTGTGTTTGAGGCAACTTTAGTACCAACTCTCATCCTCATCACTCGCTGAGGAAACCAAACAGAACGTTTAAATGCTGGCACATACTTTTTATTCTACACTTTAGCAGGCTCCCTTCCCCTCTTAGTTGCTCTCCTCCTCCTTCAAAATACTACTGGCACCCTCTCCCTACTAACCCTCCAGTATGCCCCTGCACTCCCTCTAATTACAACTGCAGACAAAATTTGATGAGCAGGGTGTCTACTTGCCTTCCTTGTAAAAATACCACTGTATGGAATACACCTTTGATTACCCAAAGCCCATGTAGAAGCCCCAATTGCAGGCTCTATAGTACTAGCTGCTGTTCTCCTAAAACTAGGGGGATATGGAATAATACGAATAATAATTATACTCGAACCCTTAACCAAAGAACTTAGCTACCCCTTCATTATCCTGGCCCTCTGAGGAGTTGTAATAACAGGCTCAATCTGCCTACGACAAACTGACCTAAAATCCCTAATTGCCTACTCCTCTGTAGGCCACATGGGCCTTGTAGCAGGAGGAATTATGATTCAAACACCCTGAGGATTTACAGGAGCATTAATCTTAATAATTGCTCATGGACTTACCTCCTCCGCCCTTTTCTGCCTAGCAAACACCAATTATGAACGAACCCACACCCGAACAATAGTGCTTGCCCGAGGAATACAAATAATTCTTCCACTAATAACATCCTGGTGATTCATTGCCAGCTTAGCAAACTTAGCCCTTCCCCCACTCCCTAACCTAATAGGAGAACTAATAATCATTGTATCCCTCTTCAACTGATCCTGAGCCACAATTGCCCTCACAGGGGCTGGAACCTTAATTACAGCAAGCTACTCCTTGTACATATTCCTTATAACACAACGGGGCCCCCTCCCCCAACACATCATTGCCCTCGACCCCTCCCACACCCGAGAACACTTACTTCTAGCACTTCACCTTCTCCCTCTTATTCTTTTAATTGCAAAGCCTGAACTAATTTGAGGATGGGCCTTCTGTAGACATAGTTTAATAAAAACATTAGATTGTGATTCTAATAACAGAGGTTAAAACCCTCTTGTCCACCGAGAGAGGCTTGCCAGCAACGAAGACTGCTAATCCTCGTGCCCTCGGTTGAATCCCGAAGCTCCCTCGGCTGCTTTTAAAGGATAACAGCTCATCCATTGGTCTTAGGAACCAAAAACTCTTGGTGCAAATCCAAGTAAAAGCTATGCATACAACCCCTCTAATAATATCCACAAGCCTCATTATCATTTTTACCCTTCTATTCTACCCCTTATTAACAACCCTCACCCCCAGCCCAAAACCCCCAGACTGAGCCCTTCAACAAGTCAAAACAGCTGTAAAACTAGCCTTTTTTGTAAGCCTCCTCCCTTTATTTCTATTTATTTCTGAAGGAGCAGAAACTATTACCACCAACTGAGCCTGAATAAACACCCTAATGTTTGACATCAATATTAGCCTAAAATTTGACTTTTACTCCCTCATTTTTACACCCGTAGCCCTCTATGTGACCTGGTCCATCCTAGAATTTGCCTCTTGATACATACATGCAGACCCTAACATAAACCAATTTTTCAAATACCTTTTAACTTTTTTAATTGCCATAATTATTCTAGTCACAGCCAACAACATATTCCAAATTTTCATTGGCTGGGAAGGAGTTGGCATTATATCCTTTTTACTCATTGGATGGTGATACGGGCGGGCAGATGCAAACACTGCTGCCCTTCAAGCAGTCATTTACAACCGAGTTGGGGACATCGGCCTTATCTTTACAATAGCCTGAATAGCCACAAACCTAAACTCATGAGAGCTTCAACAAATCTTCTCAGCCCCTCACAATCTCGACCTCACATTCCCCCTTCTCGGCCTTATCATTGCTGCAACTGGAAAATCAGCCCAATTCGGACTTCACCCTTGACTCCCCTCTGCCATAGAGGGCCCCACTCCGGTATCTGCCCTACTACACTCAAGCACTATAGTTGTTGCCGGAATTTTTCTACTGATCCGAACAAGCCCCTTAATAGAAAACTACCCTGCAATTTTGACCACCTGCCTATGCCTAGGAGCATTAACAACCCTTTTTTACGCCTACCTGCGCCCTAAGCCAAAATGATATTCAAAAATTGTTGCCTTCTCAACCTCTAGTCAACTAGGCCTAATAATAGTCACAATCGGCCTCAACCAACCTCAACTTGCTTTTCTACACATCTGTACCCATGCTTTCTTTAAAGCAATACTCTTCCTATGCTCTGGCTCCCTAATCCACAGTCTAAATGATGAACAAGACATTCGAAAAATAGGGGGTATACATTATCTTGCACCCTTTACCTCTTCCTGTTTAACAGTAGGGAGCCTTGCTCTTACAGGCACCCCTTTCCTAGCAGGCTTCTTCTCCAAAGATGCCATCATTGAAGCCCTAAACACATCCCACCTTAATGCCTGAGCCCTTGTCTTAACCCTCCTTGCCACCTCCTTTACTGCCATTTACAGTCTACGTGTAGTATATTTTGTAACCATGGGCTACCCACGATTTATTCCTCTCCCCCCTATTAATGAAAACAACCCTGCAGTAGTTAACCCCATCAAACGTCTTGCTTGAGGCAGCATTATCGCTGGCCTCTTCATCACTGCCAATATCATTCTACCAAAAACCCCCATCATGACAATACCCCCCGCCTTAAAACTAGCTGCCCTATTAGTCACAGCCACTGGCCTTCTAGTAGCACTAGAGCTTGCCAACCTAACAGCCAAACAATACAAACCTACCCCTGCCCTCACACCACACCACTTCTCAAACATACTAGGCTTCTTTCCAGGCATCATCCACCGCCTCCCTCCAAAAGTAAACCTTATATTAGGACAATTCATTGCCTCCCAAATGGTAGACCAAACATGACTAGAAAAAGTAGGCCCTAAAGCCACTTACACAACCAACCTCCCCCTCATTACAACAACAAGTAATGCCCAACAAGGCATAGTAAAAACCTTCTTAGCCTTTTTTTTCCTAACATTCATTTTAGCCCTACTCTTACTCACCCTTTAAACAGCCCGAAGTGCCCCTCGGTTCAACCCCCGACATACCTCTAATACCACAAATAATGTTAAAAGAAGCACCCATGCACTTAATACAAGCATTAAGCCCCCAGAAGAATACATAAGTGCCACCCCTCCAACATCTGCTCGCAATAGAGAAAGCTCACTTCCTTCATCAACAGTTAATCACAAACCCCCATACCACCCATCTCAGAAAAAACTAGCCCCCAACACTACCCCTGTAAAGTATCCCAAAACATTCACAACCACCGACCGACTCCCCAAAGTCTCAGGAAAGGGTTCTGCTGCTAAAGCAGCAGAATAAGCAAACACAACTAATATCCCCCCTAAGTAAATCAAAAACAAAACCAAAGACAAAAAGGGAGCTCCATGTCCTACCAACACACCACACCCCATCCCAGACACAACAACCAACCCCAAAGCCCCAAAATAAGGAGAAGGGTTTGAAGCTACCACAATTACCCCCAACACTAGCCCTAACATAAAAATACTCATAATATAAACCATCATTCCTGCCAGGATTCTAACCAGGACTAATGGCTTGAAAAACCACCGTTGTAACTCAACTACAGGAAACCTTAATGACCAGCCTACGAAAAACCCACCCACTATTAAAAATCATAAATGACGCCCTTGTTGACCTCCCTGCCCCCTCAAACATCTCTGCATGATGAAACTTCGGCTCCCTTCTAGGGCTTTGCCTTATCGTTCAAATTGTAACAGGCCTTTTCCTTGCTATACACTATACTGCTGACATTTCATCAGCCTTTGCATCCGTCGCCCATATCTGCCGAGATGTTAATTATGGCTGATTAATTCGAAATTTACATGCCAATGGTGCCTCCTTTTTCTTCATTTGTATTTACCTGCATGCAGGGCGAGGACTCTATTATGGCTCCTATCTCTACAAAGAAGCATGAAATATTGGAGTCGTCCTTCTCCTTCTTGTAATAATAACTGCTTTTGTTGGATACGTCCTACCCTGAGGTCAAATATCATTCTGAGGTGCTACAGTCATTACCAACCTCCTCTCTGCTATCCCTTATGTTGGTAATATGCTTGTCCAATGAATTTGAGGGGGCTTCTCAGTAGATAATGCAACCCTAACACGCTTCTTTGCCTTCCACTTTCTCTTCCCTTTTGTGATCCTAGGTGCAACAATTTTACACCTCCTATTCATCCATGAAACAGGCTCCAACAACCCCCTGGGCCTAAACTCAGATGCAGATAAAATTCCCTTCCACCCCTACTTCTCCTACAAAGACCTCCTAGGATTTGCCGTCATACTTACTGCTCTAACATCCTTAGCACTCTTTGCCCCCAACTACTTAGGGGACCCAGACAACTTTACCCCTGCAAACCCCCTAGTTACGCCCCCACATATTAAACCAGAGTGGTATTTCCTCTTTGCCTATGCAATCCTCCGCTCCATTCCTAATAAACTAGGAGGGGTACTTGCTTTACTTGCATCCATCCTAGTTCTTTTACTTGTTCCCTTCCTTCATACATCAAAACAACGAGGGCTAACATTTCGCCCCCTCTCCCAAATCATTTTTTGAGCCCTAGTAGCAGATGTAATTATCCTTACATGAATTGGTGGAATGCCAGTAGAAGACCCCTATATCATTATTGGACAAGTTGCATCTTTTATCTACTTCTCCATCTTCCTTGGCCTCTTCCCCATAGCCGGTTGACTGGAAAACAAGCTCTTACAAACAGCCTGCAGCTGTAGCTCAGCATCAGAGCACTGGTCTTGTAAACCAGTGGCCGGAGGTTAAAATCCTCCCTGCTGCTTCAAAGAAGGGAGATTTTAACTCCCACCCCTAGCTCCCAAAGCTAGAATTCTAAATTTAACTATTCTTTGTTTGTACATATATGTAATTACCCCATATACTTACATCGTACATATACTATGTTACAGTACATCAAATATGTAATAACACCATTAATCGATTTTACCCATTCATTCATCAACTATCTTTCAAGAAGAACAGAATACATACGAAAAAAATTCAACATAAATTGAATATAGAATTAAAGATTCAATTCTTAAAAGACTTCCAATTTACACTATCATAAAAAGCAGCCCCACATTTACACCAAGTATCAACTTCTCTGACTTAAAAAATCAATTGTAGACAAGGTTTATATAAAATGTAAACACCAAATAAGTGTAAAGATGAAGGACAATAGTGGAAAAGTTTCACTTTATGAACTATCACTGGCACCTGGTTCCTATTTCAGGAACATTGATTGATAAGTCGATCCCCATTCTTTCCACTAGTTTCATTTGGCTGATAAGTCATGAGCATTGATTGATAAGTCGATCCCCATTCTTTCCACAGACGGCTCCTTGGTCAGTTGGTGGAAGGCTAAACGACCGTGACCCCACATGCGGGCATTCATCCTAAAGGACATGGGTTATTTTTATTTTTTTTCTTTTCACTTGGCATTTCAGAGTGCAGCGCTAAGGCAAGCTGACAAGGTCGTACATTTTCCTTGCCTAACTAAGTAATTAAATTCATGATTGAAAAGATTTGTATTAAAAGAATTGCATAACTGATATCATGAGCATAAATTATTAGTAAATTCCCCTAGAAGAACCAAAGTGTGGCCCCCCTCGGCTTTAGGTGGTCCAAAACCCCCCTACCCCCTTAACTCGAAAACTATTATTTATCCTGAAAACCCCCCGGAAACAGGAAAGACTCGAGCTAGGAATTGCATGCCCCAAACTATGTGTATATACATTATTACCAATGATTTCCCTTTGTAATAAAGCGCACATCATTCATTCAACCCTAAATACTTCAACAATTTTATAGCAGAAGCCTATATCTAAAAACAGGAAAGCTTCGAGCTAGAAATTGCATGCCCCAAACTATGTGTATATACATTATTACAATGATTTCGCCACTAAATAAGTGCCCATCATTCATTCAACCCTAAATACTTCAACAATTTTATAGCAGAAGCCTATATCTAAAAACAGGAAAGCTTCGAGCTAGAAATTGCATGCCCCAAACTATGTGTATATACATTATTACAATGATTTCGCCACTAAATAAGTGCCCATCATTCATTCAACCCTAAATACTTCAACAATTTTATAGCAGAAGCCTATATCTAAAAACAGGAAAGCTTCGAGCTAGAAATTGCATGCCCCAAACTATGTGTATATACATTATTACAATGATTTCGCCACTAAATAAGTGCCCATCATTCATTCAACCCTAAATACTTCAACAATTTTATAGCAGAAGCCTATATCTAAAAACAGGAAAGCTTCGAGCTAGAAATTGCATGCCCCAAACTATGTGTATATACATTATTACAATGATTTC